TTACAACGTTACAAAGAACTTCAAGACATTATAGCTATCCTTGGGTTGGACGAATTATCCGAAGAGGATCGTTTAACTGTAGCACGAGCAAGAAAAATTGAACGTTTTTTCTCCCAACCCTTTTTCGTAGCAGAAGTTTTTACCGGTTCCCCAGGAAAATATGTTGGTTTAGGAGAAACTATTAGAGGGTTTAAATTAATTCTTTCAGGGGAATTAGATGGTCTTCCTGAGCAGGCTTTTTATTTGGTAGGTAACATCGACGAAGCTACCGCGAAGGCTATGAACTTAGAAATGGAGAGCAAATTGCAGAAATGACCTTAAATCTTTGTGTACTGACCCCTAATCGAATTGTTTGGGATTCCGAAGTGAAAGAAATCATTTTATCTACTAATAGTGGCCAAATTGGCGTATTACCAAACCACGCTCCTATTGCTACAGCTGTAGATATAGGTATTTTAAGAATACGCCTTAACAACCAATGGTTAACGATGGCTCTGATGGGCGGTTTTGCTCGAATAGGTAATAATGAGATCATTATTTTAGTAAATGATGCAGAAAAGGGTAGTGACATTGATCCCCAAGAAGCTCAACAAACTCTTGAAAAAGCAGAAACGAATTTGAAGAAAGCTGAAGGTAAGAGACAAACAATTGAGGCAAATCTAGCTCTCAGACGAGCTAGGACACGAGTAGAGGCTATCAATACAATTTCATAACTCGTTTGTGTACCCGACTAGGCAAAAGAGACTTTGCTTCTAAGTTCTTTTGAACTGCCGATTGAATACAATCAAACAGAATCCAGTGAAATTGAATTCTGATGCAAATGTCAATCTATTTAATAGATGAATATAAAAACTTATTAGCTACCGTTGACTCTGCTATCTAATAAGTTCTACCTACTATTGGATTTGAACCAATGACTCCTGCCGTATGAAAGCAATACTCTAACCACTGAGTTAAGTAGGTCATTTATCATGACAAAGAGAAACAAACGGGACCCATCCCGTCGATGAATTATAAATGGAATATTCTTTATAAGCAATATCACTCAAAAAGATCAACGAGTTATGATGTTGGATCGTAGAATATCCATCTTGACAATAAATTATTTAGATAATAAAATTTGTATTACAAGCATAAGGGCTATAGCTCAGTTGGTAGAGCAACTCGTTTACACGTGCGCCAATGTTTTTCAGAGAAGCCCATCATGTAATCAAAAGATTTGATCTTCTTGAGAAATCCATGTCTTACTCCATGACTTTGAGGGAACAATAGCCTGATAAAAGGTTCGGTGCCTATTTAGTTATGCGCTAAATAACCCGGGCCTTGGATTTGAGATATTGATAGGGTGAATGTTTATTCAATGCTAGGCAGAATGAGCACAAGGACTTCAAAAAAATCTCTTTTCATCCTATGAGCTTTAAGGTGTATAAAGTTGCATATTTTATGCTTTAAGCAGAGCCGATAGAGACTCTATTTAACTTAGGTTGATCAAGGCCATAGCAGACCTACGTCAAGATAACCCTTCTTTGAAACACTTTGGTAGTGCTCCTAGATCAGTAATGAATCAAAGGGCATGGAGCCATCTCCTTAATCTTTCTTTCAAAAAAAACTATGGCAGACTAGCTGATATTTCTATTAGTTAATGAAAGAGCCCAATGCAAAAAACTGCATGTTGGGTTTTTGAAACAGTTCGACTCATTTTGATAATAACAAGTTTGATCTGTTTTACCGAGAAGGTCTACGGTTCGAGTCCGTATAGCCCTAAATGAAATAAAATGATACAAAAATGTTATAGTTGTCATTTCCCTATTCTTTTATTGTTTGGAACTGTGGAGTGACTTGGTTTATCGGAAAAATATCTATTTCCATAAGTTCGCTCACGGAGATTATTTACAGCAGAGCCTAAGACTGAAAAACCGCATGCCAATAGATCCAATCAGTAGTCTTAGAATTTCGGATAAACAAACCCATTTTCTTCATTAATCTTTGTATTGGTAGTTTGTATTGGTAGATTAATTACCTATGAATTTTCCTGTGCACAATCACGGAATTGGTGATACTCTTTTGTATATCTACCCAATTCTGATGAATTTTGGGAGTAAAAATCCTAATATGAGCCCGCTTAAAAAAAAAAAAAAAAAAACAAAAAAAGAAAATCTAACCCAAAATCTAATAGAAGTGAAATGGATCTAAGATCGACCAACTGGATTTGTGGATAAGCCATAGTTTGAAAAAAGATATTTTATAAGTTTTCGTATAAACATTGTCAAATAGGCTTTTTGATTGGTATACCGTACCTAGTAAAACACAAAACAAGTAGGTTTCTCTTTTTGTATCTAATCAAAAAAGTGTACTATTCCATTTATGTCTATATGGATATACCACACCAATACATTATAAACACTTAGATAGAAAATCCTAGGAATTTTACTACACATGATTACTTACTTCTAGTTTTTAGAGTAAGTAGAACGGAAATAAAATTCCAGGCAATAAATCT